AGGACCGAAGGGGTGGATCCAGCCCAAAAAAGGAAGGATTTCTTTCGTACAAGCGATTAAGGAAAACGGGATTCAAGATGGAAGCACAATAAAAAAAGAAGTTTATTAATCCCCCCATCCCAAGCAAAGGGGAAAGGTTTTCATCTATTTCGTATGCTATCATTTTGGCGGCATGGCCGAGCGGTAAGGCGGGGGACTGCAAATCCTTTTTCCCCAGTTCAAATCCGGGTGTCGCCTGATCAACAAAAAACTCGAAATCCCTTATCTTATTTGATTTGCTTTTGCTGATAGAACTCGTTGAATTTTTCACCAGCAAAAGAAAAAGGAGGAAAAGAACTCTTGATATTTGCTTGATTCGAAACATCTGCAAGTTCGGTTCTCTCAAGCTAAAGTGCTGTAAATCCTTGCCTCGAGGGTTCAAGGACAGATTATAAGTGAAAGGGAATTGGTAAATCTTTCTATAAAAGCCCTTCCACTACTAATGGAGTCTTTAATTCACGGGTCTTGAATTAGATTGGATAGCCTGATGGCTAATCTAATTAGTGGTTGTGAGAAGCTACTTTGTATACAGACTCATAAGGTTCTTCTAAGTGCTGGGGCATTCAATAATCAATAAAATAAATACCAAATTCGATGGAAAATTGACTTTTATATATCATAAAAACTGAAAAAAGAAAGAATTTCTTTTCAATAAACCTGTGTTCCTCCGATTGTTTCACAGAGACAATCGTTAGACATAGACAGTAAGGATTAGATTAAATGGGAAATAAAAGTATGTGATAGATAATGATGTATCTTGATTCTATATTTTTATGTCTTTTTTTTTTTACTTAATGAAATGAAGCACAAGAAAGAACAGGCCTTATTATTCCTACATCTTAGGAAAATTTCCTTGATACTTCAAAACGGGTCACTGCGTATTTTACTTGTGCTTAACCTTTTCCGATTCTACTAAAAAAAACCCGTTCCTATAAGAACTTTTTAGAGGCGGATTTTTTGACCCCTTTCATCGGGGTCAGAATCCTTTTTTGACTATGCGCTAGTGATTCCACTATTATTAGTGAACAATAATGGAATAATTCCTTAATAGAAATAGGGGACATAAATTACATGGATATAGTAAGTCTTGCTTGGGCTGCTTTAATGGTAGTTTTTACATTTTCCCTTTCACTCGTAGTATGGGGAAGAAGTGGACTCTAGAGGTATTACTAATTTTGAGTTGAAGAATCATTGTTTTTTTTTATAGATGGTTTTTTTTTATTTGGTTTTTATTTGTTTCCCTCTTGACTCATCAAAGAGAAAAAAAGTTCTGCTATGTTTATGTTATTAATTGGATCCACATCCTCTATGGGAAACAACATATACATAGGAATTGTCCAAGGAAAGACTATACATAATAAGATCTTACCTTAGGCAAGTCGCATATTATATTGCGTACTTAACTTACCAATTGTTTTCTTATTTTCGAAATTTTATCTATATTATATGCTTTTCTATAGGCTTTATTGACTCATTTTATGAATCATTTCATATCATGCTGAAAGAAAGAGTGAAAAATGATGGGTTTTACTCTTTCGGGATCCGAAGAAATTGCCAGAGAACCCGATGTTAACTGCTCAATCAATTACTTCTTCGGTATGCCCATACTTTTTTTTGAAAATAATCCGAGATCTAGCAATGAGAACCGTAATATTATTAATTGCTTTTCAGTTATTTCAGATTGATTGGAATCAAGACAAATTAAATAGATGAAGTAAAGAACTCGAATTGGGATACTATGTACATTACATATATCACGAAGATATAGATTGTAGATTAATCTACATTAAGCCTGTATTTTTATACAGTACAACTTGTTAGATTACAATAACAAAAATAGCGAGTATGGTAGAAAGAAATATATGAATCTTTCTACCATACTATCGGATCTCATAGAATACTATACCGCTGATTCTAGTCCGCGCATTTCGTCATTTAATTTAAGTTAAGACGTGAGACTCAAACCCTTTTGATTTCTTCTATTTCGTCAACCATTGACTAAGCAAATAAGTCAAGTTTGATTCAAATCAATCACTTTGACTGACTGTTTTTACGTATATTATAAGTAAAAAAGCAGTAGGAACTAGAATGAAGAGTGCAGTAGCTATAAATGCGAGAATATTTACTTCCATAATCTCATTGTTTTTTTATTTGGCAATAACTCGGGATTTAATCCCATAGAGATGATAAATCTTTCGCCTGCAAATTCAATGGGATGAATTACACCTCAATGATATTGAATCAGATCAATATCATGAATAACAATATCGGAGCTATCAAATCAATTTATCGTCGAGAATTGAATAGTATAACATAGGAGGATCTTTTATCCATAGCTCGTCAAAAATTGGATTCCTGATCCAACCTTTTTACTTTTCTTTTTTATTTGAATTTATCCTTCTTTTCCATTCTTGTTTTTTTTCTATAACCTACCGCCCTCCTTCTACAATCATCTGATGATGTATGATTTGAACACTCTTAAGTTTCCATTGGTTACAAAAACAAACAATAGAAGCGAAATAGAAAAGAAGGAAAGGAGTTAAGTACTTTTTTTTTTTAACTATAGAATTTGTTTTCTTGGAAAACAAATAAGTGTGATAAAAAGAAGTCCCAGTATAAAAACAATCTAATATTCCATCAAATTAACTATTTCTTTTAGAGTTTGTTCTTTTTTCGCCAGCCCCCTTACCTTACTGAAAAGGTAATTTAAAGAAAAAAAGATTATTTTAAACAAGATTATTCATTCCACCTCTCTAAGCGCGGTTGGATCCTTGTTTGATCTTTATTAATATCCTCTTTTATTGGATTAAAAAAAGGTCGCATATATCAAAAGTTCAGTGTTCAATTTGAATGAGATAGACTCTTTCAAACTCAAACTAGTAATTGAAGTTAGACAAATTCGGAACCCGAAAAGGAAAGAAAAACCTTTCATTTTCACTTCAAAGCAAAAAAAGAAAAAAAATCCCCGTCGGGAATCAAATTCGACCGTTTGGTTTGTATCCCTTTTCACATTCAATTCAAATGGAGAGATGAATTAATCTATTTTTTATTGGATTTGATTCCGTCGGGACTGACGGGACTCGAACCCGCAGCTTCCGCCTTGACAGGGCGGTGCTCTGACCAATTGAACTACAATCCCAGGGAAATGAAAAAGAAAAAGTAGAGTATAAATATTCTTATGATTGCATTTAAAATTTAAACCAGTTCTATTTAGATTAGAATCGCCGTGTTATAACTGTTATAACACGACGCGGGATGTGATATTAATATCCCCATAAATGGGCGCTTTCCGAGAGCGACATAGTAATCCTTTCGTTATTGACAAATCGAGTGATAATCACTTTAAGCAAAATGATAAAAAAAAAGCAAATCCTTTTTTTTCTTCTTTTCCTTACACTTTCTAATTAGAGATCCTGATATGAAATTTGATTGTTAGCAAAATCAGAATTTTTGGGAACAAATAAAAATAAAAAAATAGAACCGAGCAAATAAAGCGGCAGGGATATATCAGAAAATTTTACTTTTTTTTTATTCTTTTTTTAAGCCGAAGCCAGACTTTTTGAAGAACAAATGGGGCTATATCATTTCATGGTGGATCAGCGAATTCTTGGGCCGAGCTGGATTTGAACCAGCGTAGACATATTGCCAACGAATTTACAGTCCGTCCCCATTAACCGCTCGGGCATCGACCCAGGAAGAATTAAGTCTAGGCTTATTGATAATCCATGATCAACTTCCTTTCGTAGTACCCTACCCCCAGGGGAAGTCGAATCCCCGTTGCCTCCTTGAAAGAGAGATGTCCTGGACCACTGAACGATGGGGGCATATTTGCCCGACTGCCATCATACTATGCTCATGATATAGTATGAACAGTCTTTTTGAAATTGTCAACAATAGAATGGAATGTTCTAACTAGACTCGAAAAATCTTTTCATAAATTATTAGTTCTAATCGCTATTCGAGAAAAAAATTATTACTATTAAAAAATTCTATATTATCTAGAAAATAATAAAATAGAATGAATATTAAAATAAAATAAAAAAAGAAATAGAAGTAATACGAACTGAAGTATAGGATCCTTTCAGGAAGTGATTCAGCTGTTCCGGAAGGCGGATTAAACTCCAGTTTTTTCACTTTCATTCACTCCTTCTTTCTTAAGATGAGAGAGAAATATCTCTATCCCAGAATAAGCCAAGAAATTAACAAACGAGCAATTTTGGAATCTGGGAAAGGGGATCAAGAAGTTATCGAAATCTTTAAGAATTTGTTTGATTCGGGGGACAAGTTGAATTTCTTTATCATATGATTCGATGAAATATCTTGGATCTATGTGCAATTGGTGGGTAATATCAAATCCAATTTTGACCCGATACCACCTGCCTTAAGGATATCAAATTTTTCCTTACTGAACGAGCCACCAGCTATTCTGTGTCTACTGCATCTATTTAGATAAATTATCTATCTATATATAGAATCTATTTTGATAAATTCTATATCTATATATATAAATATATTATTATATAGATATAGAAATAGATATAGAAATAGATATATAGATCTTATCCGCATAGTAGTAATTTGATTGATTCAAAAATTGGGGCCCTTTTAACTCAGTGGTAGAGTAACGCCATGGTAAGGCGTAAGTCATCGGTTCAAATCCGATAAGGGGCTTTTTTTTTTCATGAAACTCTATCATCAGTATTATTCATATTTGAGCGGAAAATAGAAATATTATTGCTATTTGATTTTAATAAAAAAAAGTCTATAATTTTAAAATTAATTATGATAAGTTATTATTATCATGAGTTATAGTAATTAGAGCTATAAAATCTAAAATCAAGTTGAAGACTTTTTTATTTTTATATAATGATAAGGCGTCTTTTTTTTTGAATCTCAAAATATTCCTTTTTTGCACTATTCCACATTCTAAAAATGAGAAATTAACAAAAGAAAAAGTAAGT